AGAGATACCTGTTTTGAATGGTTGTATAAATAGGATTTCTTATACAATTCATATATATCTCTAGAATAAAGAAAAAGAAATATCAATCTTTACTTCACACGTCGTGTCACATATGAATTATTCATTTTTTGCAATTTGGAGAGATGGCTGAGTGGACTAAAGCGGCAGATTGCTAATCTGTTGTACGAGCTATTCGTACCGAGGGTTCGAATCCCTCTCTCTCCGTTTCCTACGCTCACTTGATATTTATCTTTCTAATTCTAGAAACCCCGAGTCCCTTTGGTTTGGTTGGATTGATGATTTCATTTATCTAAATGAAATGTATGGAATAGGTAAAATTGGAAGTTAAGAAGATGGATTTATAAACCGAACCAAAAAAGGAAAGAAAAAATCTATTATTCTTTATTCTTCGCGTCCAGGATTACGTCCTGGGTCATTAGACAGGAATCCGAAGATGAAGAGCGAAACAAAGAATATCACCACCGTATAAACGAACAGTTTGAGAGTAAGCATTACAAATCTCCAAGACCTGTTGGGGGAGAAAAAGGGAATAGATTCTCAACCTTTGTACCATCTCATTTTTTGACACCAAGAAACGAAGTGGTTTTTAGAAAAGAAAGGAATTAACAGGAATTCAATTCATTTGTATTGTAATAAAATAAGGTTCTGATTCCTTCGTTACCAAAATAATCTCGTCATACCTACAATGCGATTTGTTGATATTGCATTGCGGGGGATCAGAATACCGTATGCGCTCCATGGATGGAGGGTCAGAATGAGGAAATGAGGTGATCCGGATTCACAGAGTCTATCGAAGAATGTTCAATGTTTGAATCGAGGGTTCTTGTCTTAATGCACTACTTATCTCATCTTTCTTGGTAAAAGCACTACTTATCTCATCTTTCTTGGTAAAATATTTTTTTGAATAAATCGTGAATCTTTCTAGAACAGTATCAAGGATCTCATCGAAAACTTACAGCAGCTTGCCACACAAAGGCTAAGAGAAAAAAGAGCACAGGTATGACCGGCATAACATCCACGATTGGGTTCAAAAAAGCATAAGCCTCGGGCAATTTTGCGAAGAAAAAACCACTCGGCTGAAGGGCAGAATTAAGACAGATACAGATTAAACTAAAGATATTAGGCATAACAAATATTTTGTTCTTTGAATAATATCATTTTTATTGAGTTATTTCTTGATTTGATATAAGGGAAAAAATCAAGAAAGAGGATAGGTAGTCCTTCTTCCTTTGAATTCCCCCAATCAAAGATCCTTCAATTGTCAAATTGAATTATACGGAATCATACTTTCATACAATATCTTAATTATCTTAATTTAATTATATGTAATGATCAATGAATTTAGTTTTATTCCGGATCTACACATGTCGAATCTCAGCAACAACTTCTTTCTTCCATAGATACTGGGCTGGAATTGACGAACACCCGATACCAATATTAATGTATATTCGTGTTTGAATAGAAACATAAATGGGGCGTGGCCAAGCGGTAAGGCAACGGGTTTTGGTCCTGTTACTCGGAGGTTCGAATCCTTCCGTCCCAGATAAATTCCATCTTAACTTAACAAATATTATTTGTTCTCTTTAATCATCTAAATTTCTATTTAGGAGGTTCATGTTGGATACAATGTAATCGTAATCTATTCTTTCTTTCTAGTTTGGTTTTTAATGTTAATGATTCTTTTCTGAATTAGACTTTACCTTTCTATTCTGTTTCCTACACACGGAATTCACTTTCAATGACTGACACACGTATGAAAAATCCATGATTGTGGTATAGGCGTGGGGGGAGCATAGACATAGATCCATTGAGAAGATATGACATAGATCCATTGAGAAGATATTTTTTTATTTAATTCCAAATTGGATTATTCAGTCTAGGTCCGTACCGTTCATATTGGAGTTAGTTAGTCAAAAGAAACTTTATGCTTAAATCCATGAAATTCTTATTCCTGCATGATCCATTCTGAGTCGAAATGTTAAAGAAACCTCTTCTATCTTCTAACTTTTAATTAATGGTAAAGCAGATATGGTAATCGTATCTCATTTCATAATTATCCCAATTTCTAATTCATTTTATTTGGATTCTAATGGGGTTCGGGTTCGTGGTACCAATTCCATCAACGGGATTCGAGTTCCTAAGACTGGACTAAAATGCAAAATGGGAATAAAAAACGGATCTGGACCTATTTTGTTTTGCACTTATACGTGTCTGGTACTGGTATAGCACGCAGCTTATACAGCTTATAATAAAAGAAGATTCTTTTCTTGGTTGACCGGGTATGCATGATTCATAATCCAGATGAAATGTTTTTTAGATATGTGCTGATCAGCAATGGAAGGTATCAATTGCAATATCTGTGGCTATTCCCGATTTTATCAACAAACAATCAAGTTCAATAGGAATAGATGCATTGTATTGTACCCAATTTGCATCTGGTTCTAATGAACTGATGAATAATGGAATTGTAAATCAATTGGTAGGCAGAATCGTGGATTTAATTTACTTGACTTTATCGAACGACTCTGGAAGCAAAAAAGCAGAATATGCCGAAAATAAACATGCCTCCCTTTTGTATTGTTATTGTTCTATTTCAGTAAGAACAAACAACAAACAGTCTTTCGTTTCGGTCAGAAATTTCTGTGATGCCTTAAAATATCCACGATTACCCACGGTAACAGCTGTATATATAACATAACCCGATGGATACCGAAAGATCATGCCGCTTTGATTCTGATTTTCTCAATCAGATGAAAGAATGAATCGAGAACGTTCACTTTATCTTATTTTATTTACTTTACTGTGTCTTTTTTTATTCATTTTTTTACTTTTACTATATTTCTTATTATGTTTGATGCTCATGAACAAAGAAATGAAATTAGTTTTAGATTTTGTTTCTCGTCCCATTTATCTGGTTTAGACAGTTAATGATTTAAGGAAAAGCAAAATTCAATTTAATGTTATTATGATGATCAAAATGATCAAATTGACGTCTAGGAGATATCCGTAATTACAGTTATTCGTTGTGATTGCACAGACTTGCTGATTGATTCAGAGATCAAATTGAGTCTTTACGGAAGAACTACTTTCCATCAATAACAATGATGGCAAAGTACGAGATTTTTTTATATGAAACCATTTTTAATGAATCCTTGATACTCGATGAAGTCTGAGATTAGTTAATTTATGATTTACCATCAGACCACTTTGGCCCTTTCCGGTTCATTGGAATGGCTTAATCAGTTACTAACTCATTCTTTTCCGGTATTGGAAATCCAATTCAAGATCTTTAGTTTAGCTTAGTCGTTCGAGCAAGAATTGGCTCATTTCATTCATGACTGATCGTCACAAATGATCAGGTTGTTAACTAACTTCTTGTTTATTCGTCTTTCTTACAAATGGTGAAATAAATGAGTCATACGCTAGAATCAGGGGGCAAACTGGATACTTGTTAGATATACATTACATATGCGTCCATGGAGAATATCAAAAAATAGAATAAAAAAAAGATCAATCAATGACTATTCATGATTTAATTCCATATTGAATCAATCCCGTACCGATTCCGAATTATAGGAATGTTTGTTATGGTAAAACTTCGTTTGAAACGATGTGGTAGAAGGCAACGTGCGACTTGAATGACATGATCGGCTGTGGATTTTGACATCCATCATCTTCAATGAGGATGCTCTTGGCTCGACATATTTTGTTCTGTTTCACCATTACTCCACGATGTTGGGTTGTAATGTAAATAAAATAGTACATGATGGAGCTCGAGAATAAATGATTATCAGAGGCAGGATCTAGGGTTAGTGCCAATCAATAATTTGGAACGACTTCGTAACGTAAGTATATCTTCGATATAGAAAAGGTCAAATTGGACCGAGTTTTCAATAAAAAAGTTTGCTGTAATTGGTGAGACTATTTCGATGATATGAGACTATTTCGATGATAAAGAAGTGTATCACAGGGGAATTAATGGAATTGAATCATTCGTATGATTCTTCGACGTAAAGAAATAGCCAAAAGGTATGTTGCTGCCGTTCCGGAAGATTAAAGATCACCGAAGTAATGTCTAAACCTAATGATTCAAGGATAAGTGATTCCAAAACAAGAAAACACCATTTTCAATGATTGTCTCAATCAAGTGGATTGGATCATAATAAGTAAGAAATGGAAATATATTCCAGACGAGACAAAAAAGGGGTTATAGACCGCTCAATAAATATTTATTTAAGGATTTTTTAAGGATTTCTTTTTTAGTCCTTTGAGAATTACCCAACTTGAGTTATGAGGACGAATGATATTTTTTGTATTTTTATAGGAAGGAAGAAGGAAAAAAGACGACTCCAATCATAATTTAATTGATGATTTCAAGGATCCGTTTGCTATAGATTTCCATAAATTTAAATCATTCTTTCTCGAGCCGTATGAGGAGAAAACTTCCTATACGTTTCCAGGGGGGGGGGGGTATTGCCCATCCATCTATCCCAATGAGCCACCTATCGAATCATTGCAATTGATGTCAGATCCCGCAGAGAGGGAAGAGATCTTCGGAAAGTAGGCTTTTACGACCCGATAAAGAATCAAACTTATTTAAATGTTCCTGCTATTCTATATTTCCTTGAAAAAGGAGCTCAACCCACGGGAACTGTTCATGATATTTCAAAAAAGGCAGAGGTATTTAAGGAACTTCGAGTTAATCAAACAAAATGAAATTAATGAAATCAAAAGATGGCCAGTACCGGTATAGTAGCTAGTTCTAGTTTTGTTTAATTGTTTCTCCGCCACTCTCTTGCTATATTCATACCTATTCACTATTCTTCCTATATGGTTTGAGATAATGTAAGGACAAAGAATGACAAAGAATTTCTTTGTCTTTTTATATTTATATGAATATGAGAGGGATAGAAAAAGGATTATATGTAATAACTGAAATCCATGAAATTATGGGATTACCATTAATCAGATGGTTTTCCTTGGGACTCCCTCAAGAAACAAGAGGTCAATCTTGGGGCCTATAGTGATAGTGAATAAATACGATATTCTTTTTTACCTACTTCTTCTTTACTTCACTTCATTTTCATTTCTTGTAGTGCCAATCTAACACAAGGCCTTATCCTATTTATATTTAGTTTATTTATTGTATTTTGTTTTATTTGGTTTCCCAATATTTCGTTTGTATTGACAATGGTCTCTCGAACGAATAGAATACAATAGAATTCGATCGTAGATAAATCGATCTATTCTTGCGGTTTCATAGGTTTGGTTTTTTACTTCATTCAAAGGATTGGTTTGAGGGATCGTCTGTGACACAGGAAGTATTTTTTTATTTACTAAAGCTATACTTATCTGTGAATCTGCTCTTCTTTATTGTATAGATTTTTTATAATCATAGTTTCTTCTAAACTTGCTGTTATTCTTATACTTATGTTAGTTCAATGTTTTGACTTGACTGGTTCCGCTAATCAAATCTCTTGATTTTTATTCCGATCGTAATTAGATCCTTATCTGGGTTGCTAACTCAACGGTAGAGTACTCGGCTTTTAAGTGCGGCTATGATCTTTTACACATTTGGATGAAGCGGATTCGTCCATACCATCGGTAGAGTTTGTAAGACCACGACTGATCCTGAAAGGGAATGAATGGAAAAAACAGCATGTCGTATCAATGGATAACTCTGAGAATACTTCATTCTTATCTGGTCATATCAGATCGGTAAAAAATGTCCTTTTGATTCTTAGCTAGAACGGTTCCAAATTCATTCACAGTTGGGTCAAGTGAATAAATGGATAGAGCTATATGGCTCCAATTAGAAGGAAAAACCAAAAGCAACGAGTTTCCGTTCTTATCTTAATTCGAACGAATACCCGATCTAATTAGACGTTAAAAATATATTAGTGCCTGATGCGGGAAAGGGCTCTCCTGCGAGTGGATCATTGATTCCTTAAAAAAAATCCTAACTATTCACTGTTCTCCATTAGTTACTGGAGTGTAACCGAATGTGTATAAGAAACGGTGTACTGATAAATCAAATTAACTCATTCCAAAGTCAGAAGAGCGATCGGGTTGCAAAAATAAAGGATTTCTAATACACAATCTCTTCTAACTATACCCAAACACGAACGAGTTGGATGGAAAAAGAGAGGATGTGTTGATTAGACGTCTTGTCTCCAGGGTATCAGTTTTTACGATATACCTTGTTAGGACCATATCGCACTATGTATTTATTATTTAATAACCCAAGAAATCCTCCCCCGCATGCGGTGCAAGTTTCATTGCAAACAAATGGATAAATTGCAATACGAATTGCAAGGCTATTTAGAAATAGATAGATACCGGAAACAGCGCTTCTTATATCCACTTCTTTTTCGGGAGTATATCTATGCACTTGCTCATGATCATGGTTTAAATAGTTCGATTTTTTATGAACCCACGGAAAATTTAGGTTATGACAATGACAATAAATCTAGTTCACTAATTGTGAAACGCTTAATTACTCGACTGCATCAACAGAATCATTTGACCATTTCGGTTAATGATTCTAGGCTCGTTGGGCCCAACAGGAGTTTTTATTCTCAAACGATACCAGAGGGTTTTGCAGGAATTATGGAAATTCCATTCTCGGTGCGATTAGTATCTTCCCTAGAAACAGAAAGAATAGCAAAATATCAGAATTTACGATCTATTCATTCAATATTTCCCTTTTTAGAGGACAAATTATCACATTTATGTTATGTTTCAGATATACTAATACCCTACCCAATCCATCTGGAAATCTTGCTTCAAACTCTTCGCACTCGGATACGAGATGCTCCTTCTTTGCATTTATTGAGATGTTTTCTACACGAGCATCATAATTGGAATAGCCTTATTACTTCAAATAAATCTTTTTCAAAGGAAAATCAAAGATTATTCTTGTTCTTGTATAATTCTCATGTATATGAATGCGAATCCGTATTAGTTTTCCTTCGTAAACAATCCTCTCATTTACGGTCAATATCTTCTCTAGCCTTTCTTGAGAGAACACATTTTTATGGAAAAATAAAACATCTTGTAGTGACGCCTCATAATGATTCTCAAAGGACCCTGCCCCTCTGGTTCTTCAAGGAACCTTTGATGCATTATGTTAGGTATCAAGGAAAATCCATTATGGCTTCAAGGTGTACTAATTTACTGATGAAGAAATGGAAATATTACCTTGTCAATTTCTGGCAATGTCATTTTCACTTATGGTCTCAACCGGGTAGGATCCATATAAATGAATTATCCAATCATTCTTTCTATTTTCTGGGCTATCTTTCAGGTGTACGACTAACGCCTTGGGTGATAAGGAGTCAAATGCTAGAGAATTCATTTATGATCGATACTGCTATTAAGAGATTCGATACAATAGTCCCAATTTTTCCTCTGATTGGATCATTGGTTAAAGCAAAATTCTGTAACGTATCAGGGTATCCTATTAGTAAGTCAGTCTGG